ATGGGGTTGGTATAAAAGAAAATAAAAGTATAAAAAAGAGTTTATAACGGATATCTATGTATTTAAGAAAAAAGGACGTAATATATGTACGAAAAGTTATAGGTAAAACATTAAAAAAAGTATAGCAATATATATTGAAGATCTATAAATTTCCTGAGCAGAAAACTGAAAAAAAGAAAAACTTAGTGAAGTGAAACATCTCAGTAACTAAAGGAAAAGAAATTAACAAAGATTTTGAAAGTAGTGGTGAGCGAAATCAAAGCAGAGTAAGCTTTATAAAATAAAAAATGAAATAAGGTGGAATACCTTTACGAAACAAGGTGATAGTCCAGTAGTTAAAATAAAAAATATAAAGAAATGAGTAAAATGAAATACGTGAAATTTTGTTTGAAAAATGGGAGCCCACTCTCAAACTCTACATATGCTTAAATGACTGATAGTGAACAAGTACTGTGAAGGAAAGATGAAAAAGAAAGTTTAGGAGAAAGTCTAAGTAGTGAAAAGAACTTGAAATTGTAAATTCGAATAGCAGTTGAAATAAAGAAAAATTTATAACAACGTACCTTTTGTATAATGGGTCAGCGAGTTAATTAATATAGCAAGCTTAAGGTGGTAACTGTAGGCGTAGCGAAAGCAAATTTTAAAAAGTGAAATAGAGTTATATTTTTTAGACCCGAAACCAAGTGATCTAATTATGAATAAGTATTTTTAAAGTATTCGTATTTTAAATTTGACTGAACCCGTATCTGTTGCAACAGATTGGAATGATTTGTAATTAGGAGTGAAAGGCTAATCAAACTTGGTGATAGCTGTTTTTTACGAAATCTATGTAGGTAGAGTGATAATATAGAAAATTATAGGGGTAGAGCTACTGAGTGATTTAAAATGGAGAAATTTGTTTTGTCATTTAAACTTCGAATACTATAGATTGGATTATTATTAATCAGACTTTGAGTGCTAAGGTTCAAGGTCGAAAGGGAAACAGCCCAGATTGTAAGTTAATGTTCGGAAATAATAACAAAGTGTAAAAGGCGTGAAAAAAGTGAAGTTAATTGGGAAGTAGGCTTGGAAGCAGCCATCTTTTAAAGAAAGCGTAACAGCTCACCGATTTAAGGCTTTTATTCTGCCAACAATGTATATGAACTAAGTATTATACAGAAACTACAAAATTTTTAAATTGGTAGTAAAATGTTTTGTATGTCTATAAAGTAAAATTAAAAAGATTTTATGAAGGTATCAAAATTAAGAATGCTGATATGAGTAATGTTAAATAATATAAAAATATTATCACTGAAAATTAGAGGTTTCCTAATAAAATGTTAAACATATTAGGGTTAGGCGGTTCCTAAGATTCATATGAAAATAAATAATTGATGGATAGTTAGATTAATATTTCTAAGCTTTTTATTAATGACAATAAAATGACATTTATATATTTAATATATTTTAATAAATTATAAAATATTATTTTGTTTTAAAAATAGTTAATAAATTTAAATAAACCGTACTTAAACCGACACTGGTTAATTGATAGGGAATATTAAAGTGTAGAGTGAATAATATTGAAGGAACTCGGCAAAATGACTCTGTAACTTCGGGAGAAAGAGTACCTTTTTTAAGGTCATAGAAAATAGGGGATAGCGACTGTTTATCAAAAACACAGGGCTCTGCAAAATAGTAATATGATGTATAGGGCTTGACACTTGCCCGGTGCTGCTAAGATGAAAAGGAGAAATGTAAGTTTTGAATTGAAGTCTCAGTAAACGGCGGCTGTAACCATGACGGTCCTAAGGTAGCGAAATTCCTTGTCGAGTAATTTTCGACGCGCATGAATAGTGTAACGACTTTCCCACTGTCTCCAATATTATCTCAATGAAGTTGAATTTTCCGTGAAGATGCGGAATAATAGCAGCTAGACGGAAAGACCCCGTGCACCTTGACTTTGATTATATATTGTATGATTGTTTAAATAGTGTAGGATATTTAGGAGCTTATGATTTTTTAATTCTGGTTAATTTAAAGGAGGCGTTGTTGAAATACTAAACAAATTTAAATTTAATACTAAAGATTTATAGTGTATAATAGGTAGTTTGACTGGGGTGGTCGCCTCCGAAAGAGTAACGGAGGCGTACAAAGGTAAGCTTAAACTAACTTTGTTTAGTTTTAAAAGTGTAATGGCAAAAGCTTGCTTGACTGAAAGACATACAAGTCGATCAGAGACGAAAGTCGGTCATAGTGATCCGATAATGCTGTGTGGAAAGGTTATCGCTAACGGATAAAAGGTACGCCGGGGATAACAGGCTGATCGTGGGTTAGAGTTCATATCTGTCCCACGGTTTGGCACCTCGATAAAATAGAACCCTATGATGTCGAGTTTAAATTGGGTGAATTGTCAAGAAACACTTTAATATGAGCAAATTAAAGTCAACTTGCAGCGAAGCATACTATTACATTATTTTTTTAAATATGTAGTATGAACGTTCAACGACTAGAAAGTGAGTAGTGTAAAACAATAATCTTTCCAAGAGCGCCCAACATATTTTAATAAAATATGAAGACATAGTCTGAACAAATATGTGAATATTTGAAGTTTATTATAAACAAATAAACGTTAACAATAAGGTCGGCTTAAATATTGTGATGGGCCGTTTATATAGGAATATATAATATAAAAATTTAGCTATATGCTGGAAACTCTTAAAAAGATAATCAGCAGGAAAGACTTTGTATATAAAATAAGATACAAAGAATCCTCAACGACTATATGCTAGACATCCAGAACGGATGATGAGATAGTCTGGTCTTTATAGAAATATAAAGTTTAAAACAAATTTATATAAAAAATCTATTTGTTTTGTTATAAAATAAAAATATAATTAAAAAATTTTATAAAACAAAAATTGCATCACATCCTGGAGTTGCAATAGTTTCCAAGGGTATACGTGTTCAGTATTTAAAGTGGTACGTGAGCTGGGTTCAGAACGTCGTGAGACAGTTCGGTCCCTATCTACTGTTATAATAAAAATATAAAAATGCTAACTCTAGTACGAGAGGACCGAGAAGGATAAACCGCTGGTGTATTAATTATTCTTAAAAGAGTATTGTTAAGTAGCTACGTTTGAATATAAATAATATAAAATATTATTTTGAAGTAACCGCTGAAGAAATATTAAGTGGGAATTTTATTTTTAATATTTTTTTTTAGGTAAAAGACTATTACTTAGATAGGCTACATATAAAAATAATAGTAATATAATAAATTATAATTATATAATATAAATTATTAAATTAATAAGTAAAGTAGTACTAAAAAATAAAATTATATACTTTTAAAAAATCATAAATATAAAGAAATAAATTAAATTTAATTTATTTGTATTGGCGATATGCATTTTAATTAAAATAAATAAAACATTAAATAAACTTTTTATTAAATATTTTAATTAAAACTGTTTTAACTATTAGGAAAATTTAAATGGAATTACATATAAGTGTGCATAACGTAAAAATAAAAATCTTAGATATAGCCAAGCGGTAAGGCATCGGTTTTTGATATCGATATGCGAAGGTTCGAATCCTTCTATCTCAATAAGATATAAATTAACATACATATAGGTCGTTAATAATAATAATTTTATTATTATATCAGTTCAAATCTGATAATGTATAAATATATAGAATACGAAAAAATGAAACTTTTCAGTTTTGCTTTGATAAAAAGTATATAAGTATAAAAAGAAAATGCGTTTAGTTAAATCAAATCAAATTATAAATGGAGTTTATGAAGCAGGTATTCGTTATCCAGAACCTGTAAATATTAGTTATTTTTGGAATTTTGGGTTTTTTTCATTAATATGTTTAGTAATGCAAATTGTTACAGGAATTTTATTAGCAATGCATTATACTGCACATGTTGATTTAGCATTTATGAGTATTGAACGTTTAGTTCGAGAAGTTGATTATGGATGGTTATTACGATATGTTCATGCAAATGGAGCATCTTTTTTTTTTATCGTATTATATATTCATATGTTAAGAGGATTATATTATGGATCTTATCAAGCTCCTAATACTTTTGTATGGATTTCAGGGGTTATTATTTTTTTATTAACAATTTTAACAGCATTCTTAGGTTATGTTTTACCTTGGGGACAAATGAGTTACTGGGCAGCAACTGTAATTACTAATTTAGTAACAGTAATTCCTGTTGTTGGAGATGCAATTGTAATTTGGTTATGGGGAAGTTTTGTAGTTTCTAATCCAACATTAAATCGTTTCTTTAGTTTACATTATTTATTTCCATTTATTATTGTAGGATTAGTAGGATTACATATTATTTTCTTACGTGAAAATGGATCTACAAATCCTTTAGGGATTAATGCAAATGTTGATAGTATTCCATTTACACCATTTTTTACAATTAAAGATTTATTTACTTTAATTATTTTTTATATTATTTTCTTTTATTTTGTTTGTTTTATTCCAAATTATTTAGGACATCCTGATAATTATTTAATGGCAGATTCTAATGTAACACCAGCACATATTGTACCAGAATGGTATTTCTTACCTTTTTATGCAATGTTACGTTCAATCCCAAACAAAGTTTTAGGAGTTTTAGCATTAGTTTTAGCTATTGTTACATTAGCATTTTTACCTTTCTTAACTATATCAAATGTTAGAAGTTCTTATTTTAGAAAAATTCATAAACATTTATTTTGGAGTTTCGTTGCTTTAGGGGTAATGTTAGGATTTTTAGGAGGGATGCCAGCTGGAGAACCTTATTTAATGTTAGGATTTATTTGTACAGTTTTATATTTTACATATGTATTAGTATTATTTCCTTTCATTTATTTCATTGAGTCTAAAATAATAAAAGCATTACAAAATTATAATAAATAAATATAATATAATAATATATTATAGAAAAAGTATTATTGACATAAAAAATTTTATGTATTATTTCAAATAAAAATGTATTAATAATTTAATATAATAATAAAAATTGTATAGAAAAATGCCACAATTAGATAGTTTAATTTTTTTTAATGAAATGTATCATTTAATCATAGGATTTGGAATCTTTTATATCTTATTTTTAAGATACATTATTGTCAAATTAGCATATATATTAAAAACAAGAGAAAAGTTTTTAAATAAAAGATTTTCTCAAATGGTAAATAAAGGAGTATTTTTAGAAGAATTAAATAAAATGAAAAAAATTTATTTAAATGTAAATTATTCTAGTAAATTAATAAATCATACAACAGGAAATATAAAAAAAGAAATTGGAAAAATTATTAGTAAATTAAAAGAAATATAAGAATATGGAATTAAATAAATTAAAATTTGGATTTTATTTAGTATTAATCTTTATTTTTGATATAGCAAAAGAAGAGATTTTATTAAATGAGGAATTAGTAATTATTATAAGCTTTATTATTAGTGTATCATTAATTTATAGTTTAATCGAAAATAGCATCGATGAAACTTTAAAAGCAAGATCTACTGAATATTTAGTATTATTTGAAAAAATTAGTAATTTAAATATTAAATTATTACAAAATTTAAAAAATATGATTGTATACTTAATTCAAACTCAAAATATGATTAAAAGAAAATTAATTATTGGATTAAGAAGAAGTCAAATTTGGACTAAATTATTAAAAAATGATTTAAAATTAAAATTAGTAAAAATGAGTGAGTTATATATGAACAAATTAATCATGATATATATGGTTAATTATGAAACAAGAAAATTCATAAAGAAATAAAAAATGATTTTAGAATATAAATATATATTAATCTTTTTAATTGTAATTATTGCAGTATCTGCTTTAGTTTTTTATTTAGGATGGGCTTTAATGTTCAAAATATCTTATGAAGATAAATTAATGGGGTATGAATGTGGATTTGATCCTTTTGGACAAGCTCGTGATGAATTTGATATACGATTTTATTTAGTAGCAATATTATTTTTAATTTTCGATTTAGAAATAACTTTCTTATTTCCATTCAGTGTAAGCTTAATATCTAATACTTTTATTTCATATAACTTTATGTTATTATTTTTAGGTATATTAGGTATAGGTTTATTTTATGAATTAAAAAAAGGGGCCTTAGATTGGACTTAAACAACATAAATATGTATTTAACAAATATAAGACATCAAATATATATTGGAACTATGTTATTAAAATTAGTTCCAGGTTTAATACAAAAAATTATTTATAACCCTGAAAATATTAGTGTTATTGTAAATTCAAAAAATTTAAATAATATTTTAAGTATATTAAAATTAAATACAATAATGCAATGTAAAATGTTATTAGATATTGTATGTGTTGATTGTTTAAATATTGAAGAAAATAAATTAGGAAGATTTAAGTTAATATATGTATTAAATAGTGTATTTAATAATAATAGAATACATGTAATAGTGTATTTAAAAAATAATGAAACAATTGAATCATGTAGTTCATTATTTAGTTCAGCTGTTTGGTTAGAACGTGAAATTTGGGATATGTACGGAGTTTATTTTGCAAATCATCCTGATTTACGTAGAATATTAACAGATTATGGATTTTCATGGTATCCTTTAAAGAAAGATTTTCCTTTAACAGGGTATATTGAAGTCTATTATGATATCAATGATAAAAAAATTATATATAAACCAATTGAATTAATGCAAGAATTTAGAATGTATGAATATGGAATTTCATGGGGAGATCATGAAAAAAAAACTTTTTTAGAGAATATTGTTAATTAATAATGATTAATGTTTTAAAAATATTTGATGCGGTAAAATTAATAAAAAATTTTACATTAAATTTTGGACCACAACATCCCGCAGCTCATGGGGTATTACGTTTAATTGTAGAATTAGATAGTGAAACTGTTAAACGTATAGATCCACATATTGGTTTATTACATAGGGGTACTGAGAAATTAATTGAATTTAAAACATATACACAAGCTTTACCTTATTTTGATCGATTAGATTATGTTTCTATGCAAGTGCAAGAACATGCATATTCATTAGCGGTAGAACGATTATATTTACAAAGTTATGGAATTGAATTAGAAGTACCAGTACGTGCAAAAGTTATTCGTATTTTATTTAGTGAAATAACTAGAGTATTAAATCATATATTAGCAACTACTACACATGCAATGGATGTCGGAGCATTAACCCCATTTTTATGGGCTTTTGAAGAGAGAGAGAAATTAATGGAATTTTATGAAAGAGTTTCAGGAGCACGTATGCACTCAGCATATATACGTCCTGGTGGAGTTGCTTTTGATTTACCATTAAATTTAAGTGAAGATATTTATAAATTTTGTCAACAGTATCGAAAAAGATTAGAAGAAATCGAGGATATGTTAATAAATAATCGTATATGGAAACAACGTTTAGTAGATATTGGTACAGTAAGTAGTGAAGAGTCTCAAAATGCAGGATTCACAGGGGTAATGTTAAGAGGTTCAGGTATTATTTATGATATACGTAAAAATTATCCATATGATGATTATGATAAATATAATTTTAATATTATAGTAGGAGAAGATAATAATTCTTATACTCGTTTTATATTACGTATTAAAGAGATGTATCAAAGTTTAATGATTATTGAACAAGCTTTAAATAATTTAAAGCCTGGATTAATTAAAATAGAAGGATTAAATTTAGTTGCACCTGACCGTGCTTTTGTTAAAAAAGATATGGAATCATGTATTAATCATTTTAAATACTTTTCTGAAGGTTATGTTATTCCAGCAAATGAAATTTATACTATAGTAGAAGCGCCTAAAGGTGAATTTGGAGTATATTTAAAATCCAATAATACAGCAAAACCATATAGATGTAGAATTAAAGCTCCAGGATTCTTACATTTACAAGGGTTAAACATGATGGGAAAAGACCATTTATTAGCAGATGTTGTAACTTTAATTGGAACACAAGATATAGTATTTGGAGAGGTAGATAGATAAAAATAAAAAAATGAAATCAACTTTTGAACAATTTGAAATTACACCATATATGGTGTTTATATCTAAATATTATGATTTTTCAATAACCACTATAACTATGTATATTGGATGTGCAATAGTTATTGTGATAGGATTATTTAGTTTAATGATCTATAAAGCAACTTTAATTGGAAATAACTGGCAAAATTTTGGAGAATTATTTTATGAATTTTTTATTGATTTAATAATTGAACAGACAGGAAAACCAGGAATTTTATTTTTTCCTTTAATTTTCACTATTTTCTTATTTGTATTAATTTTAAATGTTTTAGGATTAGTTCCTTTAAGTTTTACAGTTACAGGGCAAATAATTATAACATTCTCATTAGCTATTATTTTAATGATTGGTATTACTATTTTTGGATTTAGAGTACATGGAATAAAATTTATTAATTTATTTATCCCTTCTGGAATAGAAGCATGGTTATTACCTTTATTAATTTTTATTGAGTTTATGTCTTATTGTTTAAGACCTTTAAGTTTAGCGGTTCGATTATTTGCAAATATGTTAGCAGGACATATATTATTACATATTGTAGGAGGAGCAGCTATCTTTTTATTTAAATATTGTTATATTGGATTATTACCTTGGGTTTTTGTATGTGCTTTCTCTTTATTAGAAATTGGTATTTCTTTCTTACAAGCATATGTATTTTCTATTTTAGTTGTAATTTATATTTCAAATATTATTTACTTACATTAAAACGGTTTATAGAAATTAAGTTTAATTTAAAATAATAATTAAAGTGTTTATTATATAATAATAAAAGACAAAATAGTTTAATAGGTAAAACAAAGGTCTCCAAAATCTTCGATATAAGTTCAAGTCTTATTTTTGTCGCATCTTTTTTAGAAAAGGAATATGAATAAATATTTATCAAAAAAACAAAATACAAAAAAAGAACAGGTTATTACAAAGCCATTATTAGTTAAATTAAAATTAAGTATAGGGGCAGGATCTGCATCAATGACACCACCTTTAGGTCCAGTGTTAGGACAATATGGAATAAATATAATGGAATTTTGTAATGAATTTAATACAGAAACAGCACAATTTGAAAAAAATGTAGTTTTAAAAGTTAATCTTTATATTAATGTAGTAAAAGCATTTTATTTTGAAATTGATATGCCAAAAGTAAGTGTTTTATTAAAAGAAATGTTTAAAGAGAATTTTATAAAAAGTACTAATAATAAAATTTATGTAAGTAAAAAAGAATTATTACAGAATTGTTATAAAGTTGCCATTTTTAAATGTGGTTTTAATAATGTAGAATTAAAAGATTATAAACAGATAAACCAACAGTTTTTAAAATTAAGAGTTTTAGAATTGTTAGGTAATTGTAAATCAATGGGAATATATATTAAAGATAATTAAAAAATGATAGACGTAAAATCATATAAGTATAATCAAAGTATAAAAAAATATAATGAGTTATTTTGTGGACATGACAATAAAATAAATAATACAAGTTTTGTATTATTTCAAGCTAATGGGTTAACAGGGCAGCAATTAAATAAATTAACACAAGTTTTATTATATCAAAATATGAATATTATTTATTTAAATAATGTATTAAAAAAACAATTAATAAATAATAAATATTATAAAAAAGAAATAATGAACAATGAAATTTTTTTAATAGCAGTGCCTAATATTTTAAAAGATTTAAAATTCCTTTTTAATTTTATACAAAAAGAAAAGTTAGAGGATAATTTATTAAGATTATGTTTATTATTAAAATTTAATAATAAGTTAAAAAATAAATCTTTTTCGTATTATGATTATTATCTTTTAAATAATAGTTGTAATAGCCCAATTGAAATTCAAAAAGCATTATATAAAGTAATTAAGGTTAAATTAATTACTTTATTATTAAAATTAAAGCAAATATTAAATGCCAACATTCAATCAATTAAAAAAGCATCAAAGTAGAAAACCAAAAAAAATAGTAAAAACTGTATTAAGCGGTTATCCTCAAAAGAAAGGATATTGTGCAAGAGTTTATGAAGTAAAACCAAAAAAACCGAATTCAGCTATTCGTAAGATTGCAAAAGTTGTATTAAGTTTTGGTCGTGATAAGAAAAGAAATATCTTAGCCTATATTCCAGGAATTGGTTTACATAATTTACAAAACTTATCTACCGTATTAGTTAGAGGAGGTCGTGTTCCAGACTTACCTGGAGTAAGATATCATATTATCAGAAGTAAGTATGATTTTACTGTAAAAGAAAATTTTACTAGAATGAATAGACGTTCAAAATTTAGTACAAAAAGAATTAAAAAATAAAAATGAAAACATTCGAACAACGTTTTTTAAATATGTTAATGAAAAAAGGAAAATATATAAAAGCTGAACGATTATATATGGATATTATTATTACTTTAAAGGAATCCGGTATAAAAAATGTCTATAAATACGTCAGAAAAGCCATCTATAATATGACACCAATAATGGGGGTTCGTGTTAAAAAAATTAAAGGAGCAGAGTTGATTAAACCAGTATTTTTAAATGCACAAAAAGCAGAAAAATATGCAATAAAATGGTTATTAAAAGTAGTAGAACGTAAGAAATTATCAAATTTTGCAAATAAAATTGTAGAAGAATTAAAGAATGCTTATAATAATAAAGGGGCAATTATGAAAGAAAAATGGGAATTATATAAACAAGTACGTTATGCTACAACTTTTTGTAGAAAAACACGTAGAAAACCAATAACTCGAAGAATGAGAATGAGATTATTATTTAAACGTAAAAAATGGTTAAAATTTGGAAAATTTTAAATAGAAGATTACAAAGTGGAAAAAAAAGAATAAATGGAAGAAGTTTTGGAACTATAAGTATCCGTCATAGAGGAGGAGCTATGAAAAGAAAGTATAGATTTATTGAGTATTATAGACAAAAATGGTTAAATTTATGGGTATATACTTTAAGAATCGAATATGATCCAAATAGAACAGCATTTATAGCATTATGTTGTTCTTTAAAATATGGAATTTATTTTTATATTATTGCGCCTCATAAATTACAATTAGGAAGTTTAATTAAAACTTCATCAGATATGATAAAAAATATAGGAGATAGTAGTACTTTATCTAATATACCAGAAGGTTTATATTTAAATTCAATTGAATTATTTAAAAATTCTGGAAGTAAAATTAGTCGTGCTGCAGGTACAGGATCTATAATAATTAAACAATTTAATAATAATTATAGTTTATTAAAATTAAGTTCAAAAGAACATAGATTAATATCCAAAGAATGTTTTGCGACTTTAGGTAGTGTTTCTAATTTAAATCATAAATTAGAAAAAAAGAAAAAAGCAAGTGATTCTAGAAAAGCAGGGTTTAGACCCTCTGTAAGGGGTATTGCAATGAATCCAGTAGATCATCCTCATGGAGGTCGTACTAATGGAGGATTAGCATGGCGTACTTTTTCAGGTAAAATTGGTTCAAATCATAGTACTAGAAGAAAAAATAAGTTTTCTAACGCATTAATAATTATTAGTCAACGTAAACAAAAATTAATTGAAAAAAAAAAATAAAATATGAATAGATCAATATGGAAAGGTATATGGGTAAATCCCGAGTTAAAAAAATACAGTAATATTAAAAATAATACAATATTAACTATGGTTAGAAATTCAACAATAGTACCTTATTATTTAGATAAAACTATCTATATATATAATGGTAATAAATATATAGGTGTAACTATAGGTTATCAAGCATTAGGACGTAAATTAGGAGAATATTCTATAACAAAAAAACCAGCAAAATTTAAAAAGAAAAAATAAAAAATGGGACATGTTGTTAATCCAGTTGTTTTAAGATTAGGAGTTATAACTCCTTGGATTGCTGCATCTTATAGCAGAAAAAATAATAAACGTATACAATATACTATCGAAAATTTTTTAGTTTATAATTATATTAGAAAATTTTTTAATAATAAGATTTATTTAAAAGTTTTATCAAAGATTAGAAAAAGAAAAAAGAAATATTTAAAAAATTTTCTTTTTTCAAATTTTCCATATATATTTAGTCATTTAAGTATTATGCGAATAACTAATAATTATCAATTAAACTTATTTTTCTATGATACTTCTTTACAATATGCTTTAAACTTAAAAAATAAAAGATTTTTTAAGAAAAAAAAACAGAAGAAAAAAAAAGTAACCTTACGAATAAGAAAACGAAGATTGAATAAAAAAAGAATATTAAAAAAATATAAAAAATTTATGACTTATAATAGTTTTATGTTTCAATTGAATGTGAGAAATAAATTAAAGTTTAAAAAATATTTATATAAAAAATTTATTAAAGAATTAAGAGAAAAATTCAAAAATAAGTTTAAATATAAGTTACGACGTTTTAATAATAGATTTGCAAGAAAATATTCTATTTATAATAAATATTCTTATTCAAGATATACAAAAAAAAATAAACGTATTAATTTACGTTTACGTTCTTATTATAAGAAAAGAAAAGACTTATCAATTAAACGAATAAAAAGAATAAAAAAAAGAAAATTATTAAAGTTAAAAAAATATTTATTAACTAATAATAATAATATAAAATTCTTTTTATTAAAAAAAATTCAATTAAATGCAACATCTAATAAATTATCTCGTTTTGATATCAAAGGACGATTATTAAAATTTTATAAGTTTAAACCAGTAATTAAACAAATAATGACTTTAAAAAATAAAAATAAAAGTTATTATTATAAAACAAGAAATCGTTCAAAATTCAGAAATTTTTCTTTAATAAAATTAGAGTATAAAGAATATAAGAAAACTAAAAAAAATATTTTTAGTTTTAATTTTAAAAATAAAAAAAAAGATATAAAAATTAAACGTAAAAGAAGAATTTTTCAGACTTTCAATGGTTTAGTTACTAAAAGAAGAAGAATAAAAAGTAATCATTATTATATTATAAAAAATAAATGCAAAAATATCAAAAGTTCGTAAAAAAAAATATATTTAATAAAAACCAGCTTAATGTAAAAACAAATAAAAGGGGAAGAAATAGTAATAATTATTTACAATATCGTTATTCTTATTTTAATTCCTATTATACATCTAAGATTAAAAAATATTCTAAATCTTCTTTTTTTTCTCAAAATAAACAAAGATTTACAAATAATTCAAATTTTAGATTTCGTAAGGTATACAAGAAGAAAAACAAGTCTATTAAGAAATATTTAACTTTTAATTTTAAGCGTAATCTTGAAATTAATCGTAAATACTTAGAGAACTTAAGTAAAGTTAATTTTAAACGAAAAAGAAAAGGAATTTCTTTTATCAAAAGTAAAATTCAACAATCTTTAAAATTAAGTATACCTTTTATTCAAAAAATATATAATTTTAATATTGTATATAAAGGAAAAATACCAAAAAAAAATTCAAAAAAATGGTATCAGTTAAAAAAAAGATTAAAGTTTAAAACTAAAAAGTCTTTTCTTAATTTCAAACAAAAGAATAAAAAAAGAGCATTATTATTTTCAAAATATTTACGTAAAAAAAAATATAATAAAGATTTATTTTTTAATTCTATTTTAAATATGCGTTTAAAAAAAAATAAAAAATTTAATGTTTTTTTTCATATTTTACGAAAACAATTAAGAAATTCAAGACGTATAAGAAGATATAAATTATCCTTATTTTTAAATAAAATAAGCAGTTTAAAAAAAAAAAATAAAAAGTCTAAAAAAAAACGAATAAATGTATTAACTAAATTTAAATTAAAGTTAAAAACAAAAGAACGTAGATTAATAAGGAAATTATTTTTTTTTAGAACTGATTATGAAATGTTAATGCAAAAAGTTAAATATAAAAAAAAATACTTTTTTTGTAGTTTAACTAATTATTATGGTAAAAATTTATGGAATTTACAAAGAAAAAATGTAATTTTAAATAATAATTTATCTAATTTAAGTTATTATTATTTTTATAAACGAAATAAATTAGATAAATTATTATTAGATAAATTAAGTTATAAACAAACAAATATAGTATCAGATTTAAACAATATAAATCAAGTATTAAAAATGTTATTATTTTTATTTTTTAGAGTTTATTGTAAAACTTCCAAATTATATTTAAATTTACGAAAAGTATTACATAATATAAAAAAAATAAAAAAACAAAAGAAATTAACAAAATTAAAATTAAATACATATATTTGTAATTATATGACTCAAATTGAAGAGAACTCTGCATTATATTTAAATAAAAAATATTTATTAAATAAGTATAAAAAATATTTATTACAATTAATATTAAAAATAACTTTAAATTATATTCAAAATATAAAAAATGCGGGACAACAAAAATATATTAAAGTATTTAAAGCGTTAATAAAATTTTTATTAGTCCCTAATGGATTAACTAAAGACTTAGTTTTAAAACGTAAATTTAAAAGAGCTAATAAAATTTTCTTTGTATATTCTCAATTAATATTATATAATATAAAACAGTTAATTAAAACACAACAATATACTATTAATTTTTTTGGATTAATTGAAGAGAATATAAATGCAGATATGTTATTGAAAAGAATTTTAAGAACTATGGATATAACTAAGAGTTTAAAATGGTTAATTTTAAATATGTTACGTAAATTAGAGAAATCAATGAGTTTTTTTGGATTTAAAGTAAAATTTGCAGGAAGATTAAGTGCAAGTATTATGGCACGTGTAGATATAATACAAAAAGGATTAATTTCAACAAACAATATGAATGTTTATATTGATTATGCAAAAGATTCAATTGTATTAAAATATGGAAAATGTGGAATAAAAGTATGGTTAGTCCGTAATTTATTAGTATATATGCCATATAAATATGTTTATTCATATAAATTTAATAATAATAAAAACGAATGAAAATACCAAAAAAAACAAAATATCGTAAATATTATAAAATAAATATAGAAAAAATTGAAATAAAGAAAACTAAATTAAATTATGGACAGTTTGGTATAAAAGCACAAACTAACGGTTATTTAAGATTAGGGCAAATGGAAAGAATAAAATTAGATATAATGAAAAAATTAAAACATAAATCAAATATTTTCTTTAATTTTAATCCTATTTTTGGATTAACAGAAAAAGGAGCTGCACGTATGGGGTCAGGTAAAGGAGATATTTGTGATTGGTATATGCCTGTAAAAAAGGGTAGAATTTTAATTGAGTTTTCTCAATGTAAAGTACCAAAAGAAGAAATAAAGAAAATAATAAAATATAGTGCTGTAAAATGGCCAATATTAATAAGTTTTACAGAAGTTAAACAAAATTTTTATGAAAAATTAAAATGATAATTAAAGGAAGTTATTTAAATGTTGTTGATAATACAGGGGGTTATTTAGTTCAATGTATTCAGTATTTGCAAAAAAAACAAAAAAGTAATTTAAAAATAGGAGATTTAGTAGTAGTAGTAATAAAGAAAATGGTACCAGTAATTGAAAATTTTAAAATAAAAAAAAGTGATATTTGTTTTGGAATTTTAGTAAGAACAAAACAAAATGTAGTTAGAAAATCGGGAATTTATTTAAATAATGATATAAATGGAGTAGTTTTATTAAATAAAAAATATGAACCTTTAGGAACTCGTTTAATAGGGGTAATTTATATTGAAATTGAAAAAACTAAATATTTAAAAATGATGTCTTTATCTAAACATTTAATATAAAAGATGAATTATTTAAAAGGTTATAATAATAGAATATTATCTAAACTTTATTTAAATAAAGTAGGACAAGCACAAACACGATTAAATAGTGTTAGTTTAAAAGAAGGTAAGTTAGAATTAAAAGTAAAAAAATATAGTAAAGAATTATTTGATTTATATGAATTAATTTCCATATTAGAACAGAATTTTATGCAAAAACCTCAAATAAAATTTAATGAAGTTATTGAAAGGGCTACTAATATTAAAATTAGGGATTTATATATAAATATGAATTTATATAAAGAAAATAGTGAAAATTTTTTTTGGTTTTTTATTTTATTTATATTAAGTGATAGAAGAAAGCGTAATTTAATTGAGATAAATAATATTGATTTAAATATGGCAAAGGTTAATATTGTCATAAAAGATTTAAAAATTTTTAGAAAAATATTATGGAATAATGTTAGTAATATCGAGAATCAATTACAATTAAACTTTTTTTTTAAAACATCAAATTCAATATTATCCAAATATCGTTTGTATTTTTTATTAAGATATTTATTAAAAATAAAGAAAAAAAAAGAATATGCGAAAAAATAGAAAAGATAATCAAATAAGAGAATTTTATAAAAAAAATGAACAACAACGAAATGTATATAAAATGTTAAGGCAAAATAGTTCTTTAAGTATGAAAGAACGTATTTTTTATTCAGATGAATTAGCAAATATTGCAACAAAGGGTTCTATCTGTAAAATAAAAAATAGATGTATTGTAACAGGAAGAGCGCGTGGTATAATTAGTGAATATAAAATATCTCGTTTACAGTTTAGAGAATTTGTAAAATTAGGATTAATTACAGGTATTCGAAAATTAAGTTATTAAAATAAAAGTATGAAAAATATATTAATAAATAATTTTGCAACAATAAAAACAAGTCAATTAAGTAAATTATCCAGTGTTTATATGTATGCAAATAGCACAAGTATTACCTTATTAAAAACCTTTGAAAAAGAGGGATTAATACGTGGGTTTAAATATTTAGATAAAACTAAAGGATTAATTTGTGTTTATTTAAAGTATAGACATACAGGAAAAAGTATAATTAGTGATTTATTATGCGTTTCTAATGCAAAACGACGTGTATATTTAAAAAATGATCAATTAAAAAGAATAAATGATTCTTTAAATATATATATTATATCTAACAAAAAAGGAGAATATAATTTAAATTATGTACGTGATAATAAATTTAAATTAGGAGGAGAAATTAAATATATCGTTAAAGTAAATACTTTAAATGATAACTTACATGAATTATTCAAAAGATGAAATTTTATAAAAATAAGAATATAGACAGATTTGATTTAAATTATACATTAAACAATTCAAATCAAATTAAAATTATAAGTAAAAATGAAAAAGGAGGTTTAAGTGAAAATTTATATTTAAAACGAAAATTATATAAACAAAATAATTTTTTATTTTTTAAAAATCATAGTGATAGTCGTAATTTTTTTGCAAAAATTAAATTAAATTTACGAAGTTTAATTAGTGGATATGTTTGTGAATTAAAATTAGTGGGTTTAGGGTATATTGTGTATAAAGTTAAAAATAAAATAGTTTTTGATTTAGGATATAGTCATTATATTTGTTATACTATACCTCAAGATATCGTATTAAGAATTGAAGATAAGAATATTATTTTATTTTGCATGTCATCTGAAAAATTAAATACTTTTGTTAGTATTTTACGTAGTTTCAAAAGAATTAATTATTATACAGGTACAGGTATTTTATATGCAGATCAACAAATAAAATTAAAAGAAGGAAAGTTAAGATAAAAATAAGAAATATGGTAATAATATTAGATCAAATTATATTAAATGAAAAAAAAAAAGTTATTCAAGAAATAAAAAAAGAAGTACCAGGATTCAATTATACTTTAGCAGCAAAGTTATGTAGTTTATGTGGATTATTACCAAATACCTATGGTTATAAGTTATCTACAAATTTAAGTTTAAAATTAATGCGTATTTTTCAAACATATAAAGGACTTTATGATTTTAGTTTTTTTAGTTATAAAAAAATGTTTAATACTTTAAGAAATAAAGATAAAGCTTATAGAAATTTAAGATATAAAAAGGGATATCCTGTTAATCAAAGAACAAGAAGTAACGCAAAAACTGCAGCTAAACGTTTAGATTCAAAATTAGTTTATAAAGATAATTTACAAGTAGTTAATCTAAAGAAAAAAGATAATAAAGGTAAAGGATGGTCAAAAAAAGTAAAGAAGAAATAATTTTAGAAATTTTTAGTACTTTTGATCATATCTTAACTAAAGATATGTTAAAATTAATAAGTAAAATCTGGTATGTTAAATTTATAAAATATATTCGTTATATTTTTATACCCTTTAATTACTTATTTTTATATAAAAATTTTAAAAATCATAATTTTATAAAATTACAATATATTATTTATTTATTTAGTGTATTATGTTTAAATGGTAGTTATTTAGGGTTAATTTTTCTTTATGATACCTTTGTTTATGACTATATTATGAATACACAATTAGAATATGTAATGTTAAATTATTATTAAAAAAAATAATAGTATGATAAAAAGTATAAAAAAATTAAAAAAAAATAATAAATATAAAAAAAATAATAAAATTAGTAATGTATTAAAACAAAAATTTTTATTAATGGTTTTACGAAAGAAACAAAAAACTATTAATAATTATTTATTGAAAAATGTTATACCTTTTTTTAATAAAAATTCTAAAAATATTAAATTAATGTATAACTCATATTATTATATTAAATTTGGATATTTAAATAATAAAAAAAGATTTAAAATTAAGAAAAAAAATTATGAAAGAGCTTTAGGGCTACATTGTAATAAGGTCAAGAATTTAAAAAAAAATCGAACTTTTAGAATAAAAAAATTACGTTTTAAAAGTAGAAGTCAAAAGTTTGTCCGTCGTTTTTGTACACGTAATACTAAATTACAAAGTAATAAACGTAAAAAAATATTACGTCGAATTTTTAAGCGTAAAAGAAAATTTCTTTTAGAAAAAAAACCAAGATATACTCGTATGTATATTTTATTAATGTTATATAAAAGAAAAAAGAAGAATTATAGATATTTTTTTAAGCGTAATAAATTTTATGTAAAACAAGAAATTGTAAAAAATAGTATTAAAGCACGAAAGCCAAGTAGAATTCGTAAAGGTCAAACTAAACAATATTTTAAAGAAATTTTAAAGTATAAATTAGATATTTTAAGTAAACATCAAATACAAGAAAATAAGAAATATATTTATATTAAAAATAAAAGACAGAATATAAGGGCTTTAAAATCTTTAAAAAAAGCACGTATATTAAAACATTTATATAAACGTTATATTCAATTTCATAAACGTAATAAAGTATCAAAAAGTCAAAAATTTAAAAAAATACGATTTAAAAAATTATTATTATTTTTTCAAAATAAAATTGAGAAATTAAAAAAAATTAAATTTAAACTTAAAACTAAAAAAACTAAAAAAGATATAAAAAGAAACTATCGAGTTAACGCAGCTATTCGACGTAAATATAAAAAATCTTTTTATTTCCTTCCTTATTTAAGTTTAAATTTAAAAAGTTATAATAAACGTAGACGTTTAAATATGAGATTAAGATGGTGGAGATATCATATAAATAATTATAAGCATAAAAAAATTTATTTTAAAAAGAATCAATTAGTTGCAAAACAAAGATTAAATGTTTTAAATAAATTTTTATATGAAAAATTTGGCCGTTTATTTTTATTAAAAACATTTAATAAGAATATAAAAAAATTTTTTAATAAAGCTTTAAAAAATAGAGAAGAGTTACAAAAAGATAAAGTAAGTTATGCTTTAACTTTAATAAGTAACTCTTCTAATAGTATTATAAAAAGTGATATTAAAAAATTTACAATATTAAAAATTTTATTATATAAAGCTATCTTTGAAAATAATATAAATAATTTTAATATTATGTTACAACGGGGATATCCTTTAAATTATAATTTACAATTTAATACAAATGCTGGATTTGTTTCTTCTTTTGGATTTACTAGTAATTTATCTTTAAAGATGATTACTTATATGTTAAAGTTAAAATGGTTTAATAAAAAATTATATAGAAGATTAAAGGATAGAGTTTTATTAAAAACAAATAAATATTTATGTATTTCACAAAATAATAATAAAATAAAGAAATTATATTTACCAAAAATTAAATATAATTATATCAAGTTAAACAGATATTTCAAAGAATTTAAAAAATTAAAATCATTATTACGACGTAAAGGTAAAAAAACTAGAAATATGTATGTATTATTTAATAAATTAAATGAATTATATAAATATAAAGTACGTCGATTAGGAAAACGTTATTTCTTAATGTTACGTAAAGATCAATTGCCAAAAATTGGATTATTTATTATTAAATATTTAAAACGTAATATGTATATTACATTATTAAATAAACGTACAAAAAGAGTATTAGGAAGCACTACAGCACGAAAAAATTATTTAGCAAAAAAACAAATAGAGCAAGAAGAAGAATTATTAAGTGATTCTAATGAAGCTGGCATATCAAAAGATTTAGTAAATTTAAAAATGCGTGCAGGAACTTATATAAAAAAGAAAAAACATAGAATTAATGTTTTATTAAATACTTTAGAAGCGGTTCATGCAAATAATTATAGTGTTGTTGATTTATGTATTAATGCAAAATATAAAAAAAGATTTTTATATAATTTTTTAAACTTTTCGACTTATAAGTATAAAGGATTTATTCGTATGGTTCAAGTTGCAAATCAAAAAGCACATGGGTTTATGCGTAAAAAAAAAGCAAGAAGATTATAAAAGGATGTAAGACAATAAAGGAGGGGTAGGTATAGCTTAATTAGGTAGAGTTTTAAATTGTGACTTTAAAGATATGGGTTCAAATCCCATTACTTACCCATTAATAACTAATAACTCAGAGGTAGAGTGAAAGACTGAAAATCTTTATATCAATGGTTCAAGACCATTTTAGTTATAGTTAGTAATTAAAATTGAAGTTATACTTTTAGTATAGTACTTTGAATTTTAATAAAAGTTTAGTGTATAAATAAAAAATAACATGATAAATTTTAAAATAAATGAAATTGAGTATGAAATTGATGAAAAAAAAGAAGATTTAACAATCTTACAAGCATGTTTAAAATTTGGTATAGAAATACCAAGATTTTGTTATCATGAAAAATTAACAATAGCAGGAAATTGTCGAATGTGTTTAGTATATGTAACTAATAATGAAAAATTAGTAGCAGCATGTGGTATTCCATTAGATCAGGATTTTGATGATGAAAGTATTTGTACAGAGGTTGATGAAATATTAAGAGCACGTGAAGGGGTTATGGAGTTTTTATTAATAAATCATCCATTAGACTGTCCTATTTGTGATCAAGGAGGAGAGTGTGATTTACAAGATCAAACAATGTTATATGGATTAGATACAGGACGTTTTTATATGAATAAGAGAGCTGTTGAAGTAAAAAATTTTGGGTTATTAATTAAAGCAATAATGACAAGATGTATACATTGTACACGTTGTGTTCGTTTCTTAACTGAAGTTGCAGGTATTAATGATTTAGGAGTTTTAGGTCGTGGTTATAAAATGGAAATTGGAACATATATTCAAAATAATACCGTATTAAATTCTGAGGTTTCAGGTAATATTATAGATTTATGTCCTGTAGGAGCTTTAACTTCACAAATGTATGCCTTTAAGGGAAGACCTTGGGAATTAAAAAATATACCAGGAGTTGATGTATTTGATCCATTATTAAGTTCTATCAATTTTCAAGTTAAAGGAGCGGCAATAATGCGAATTTTACCTAAAATTAATGATGAATTAAATGAAGAATGGTTAACAGATAAAATGCGTTTTCATTATGATAGTTATAAAGTAATGAATGAAACTCGTTTAAATTTTCCAAAACTTAAATTAAAAAATAATAAATATATTACATTAGATTGGAAAAATGCTATAAAATTATTTTTTAATTTAATATTCTTATATAAAAATATGAATGTTATTTTTGGATCTAAGATTTCTTATGATATTTTAGCTTTTTATAAAGTTTTCTTAAATAATTTAGGTTTAAAAAACTATATTACAGAAAATAATTTAATGATTAACAATTTTAATTATGATTTTCGAGAAAATTATTTAAATACTAATTTATTTATGAATATTGAAAAGCATGATTTATTATTTTTAATTGGATTAAATTTACGATTAGAAAGTCCGTTATTAAATATCAGATTACGAAGTTTAAACTTTAATGAGAATCAAGATTTAAATAAAAAAATTGTTATTTTAGGTAATAAATTTTTTTGGAAAAAGGATAGTCAGTATTTAGGTTCAAAATTAAATACTTTATTAAATATATTAGAAGGTAGACATTCTTTTTGTAAACAATTAATACAAAGTAAAAATCCTTTAATTTTTGTAGGATCATCTGTAAGTTTAAAAACTAATATAAATATTGGAAGATTAAAAACTTTTTTTTCTGATTATTTAAAAATAAAAAAAGAAAATATAATGTATTTTTTAAATGGAGTAAATAATGTAGCGGCTATGGAATTAGGAATTTTTACATCTAATTTTCAAAATAAAAAATCTGATTTAATTTATTTAATTGATAGTAATGAATTTAAAATTCAAAATAAGAATGCTTTTATCATTTATCAAGGAATTTTAAATTCTTATTTACAAAATAATATTAATTTATATTTACCAAGTAAATTTTATTTTGAGGAAAAAGCAGAGTATTTAAATTTATTTGGAAATTTATGTGAAAGTCAAGCATTTAATTACTCAATAAAAAATACAATAAAAGGGCATAAAATTATTAGTTCTGTTTTATTATATTTAATTAAATATAATAAAACAATAGATATTTTAAATTCTAGAGCTGTATTTAATTATTATAATTTAAATAAATTTAATAATAAAGAAATAAAAATTAATAAATATTTAACATTAAATAATATAGTATCTGACTATTATACTTCTGATATTATTATTAGAAATTCTATGAAATTACAGGCACATAGAAAAATGATTAATGATTTTAAAAATAATTTTAAAAATGATAATTAACATAAAATGTATTTAATTAGTTTATGTTTACCATTAATAAGCGCTTTAATCACAGGATTAATAGGACGTTTTATAGGATCATATATAAGTATAAGATTAGCCATAATATGTATGATAATGACTGTAATCAGTTGTTTATATATATATTATGATATCGTATTATGTAATAATGTAGTACAATTAAAATTAGGAGAATGGATAAATAGTGGATTTTTAAATTTAGAGTATGGATTTTTATTTGATAGTTTAACAAGTGTAATGTTAGTTGTTATAACATTTATTTCTTGTATGGTACATGTATATTCTGTAGAGTATATGAGTGAGGATCCACATAAAACACGATTTTTTTCATATTTATCATTTTTTACCTTTTTTATGATGATTTTAGTAACTTCAGATAATTTAATTCAATTTTTTTTAGGATGGGAAGGAGTAGGTATTATGTCTTATTTATTAATTAATTTTTGGTACACAAGATTACAAGCAAATAAAGCTGCATTAAAAGCTGTTATTTTAAATAGATTTGGAGATTTTGGAGTATTTTTTGGTATCTTATTAATTTATTTTATATACAATAGTTTTGACTTTTCTGTTATTTTTGTATTAACTCCATTTATTATTGATTATACTATTAATATATTAGGTTATAATATTAATGCTATTACATTAATAAGTGTATTTTTAGTATTAGGAGTTATAGGAAAATCTGCTCAATTAGGATTACATATGTGGTTACCTGATGCAATGGAAGGTCCTACACCAGTATCTGCATTATTACATGCTGCAACAATGGTTACCGCAGGAGTCTTTTTATTATTAAGATTTTCGTTAGTAATTAGTTATAGTTTACCTATCTTAAATTTTTTAACTATAATTGGAGCATTAACAACATTATTTGCAACAACTGTAGGTTTTGTACAAAATGATATTAAAAGAGTTATTGCATATTCTACTTGTGCGCAATTAGGATACATGGTTTTTTCTTGTGGTATTTTAAATTATAATGCAAGTTTATATCATTTAACAACACATGCTTTTTTTAAAGCATTATTATTTTTAAGTGCAGGATCCGTTATACATAGTTTAAGTGATGAACAAGATATGAGAAAAATGGGAGGACTTGTTAATTTTTTACCTGTAACTTATCAATGTATGTTAATAGGTACTTTAGCATTAACAGGATTTCCATTTTTATCTGGATATTATTCTAAAGATGTTATTTTAGAAACAAGTTATGCAACTTTTTACTGGGAAGGAATATTTGCAAGTTTAATAGGATATGTTGCTGCATTTGGAACAACTTTTTATTCTTTTAGATTATTATTTTTAACATTTTTTAATAAACCTAGAATGTCTAAACAAATAATGAAAAAAGTACATGATGCACCAACATGGATGTTAATACCATTAGTAATATTATCTGTTTGTAGTATTTTCATAGGATACATTTGTAAAGATTTATTTGTAGGTTTAGGAACTAATGTATGGAATAATTCTTTTTTCTTTTATCCTTTTAATAATTTAATTTTAGAATCTGAAGTATTACAAAGAGAATTGAAATTATTACCTTTAATGGCTTTCTTTTACGGATTAATTATTCCTATAATTTTTCATTTTTATGAATCAAATAAGAATATTCAAACATTAAAATTAAATAGTTTTATGAAAGAAACTTATGTATTTTTTTTACGTAAATGGTATTTTGATTATATGGCACGTTTATTTGTTATATTACCATTTTTTTATTTATCTTATGAGGTTATGAATAAATCTTTTGATAAAGGTTTATGGGAAAAAATTGGAGTTACTGGATTATCTAATGTTATCTTAAATGTAATAACTAAATTTAAATTAGAAAATACAATTACAATTTCTTCTTTCTTATTTTATATTATTCAAGTAATTTTTATAAGTTTATGGTATATATTTAACCCTTTTAATTTTGATATTGAAATCATAAGTATTATTATTATTTATTTTATTTTATTATACTTCTTTAAAAGAAAATAATAACAGAATAAAACAACAAAACTCTAATACTTATTATAAGTAATTTGGAAAAAATTAGGTAACTCAGTAGGTAGAGTGAAAGACTGAAAATCTTTAAGTCGGTGGTTCAAATCCACTCCTAGACAAAATATAATATATAATTATTAACAACAAATTGATGAGAGTAAGACAAGTATTACAGAAATTTAATAAGCGCTATGTAATAGATATAAATGGAAAATTTAGTAGAATGTCTAAGTATACTAAGACAGCTTTAAATATGATTTCCAATCAAAATTTTTTATTACGTAGGGAGATTTTTCAAATATTTAAAAAAATAAAAGGTAAAAAGAAATATAGTTATGAGTATAAAAAATTATACAGAATTTTAAAACAGATTAAACAAAATCATTGGAGAATTCGACAATCAAAAATAACTTTAAAAAAAGTTAATTTAAAGAATATGAATAGAATATATTTTCGAAAATTTAGTATTTATCGAAAATTTAGATTTCATTATAAAAATTTAAAATTAAAGCAAATAAAAAATATTTATAAGCAAGTAACTAGAAAACAAAATAAAAGTAAACTATTTATGAGTATTATTGAGCGACGTTTAGATAGTATATTAGTTCGAAGTAGTTTATTTCAAACAATGTATGCTGCACGTCATTTTATACAATATAATCATATCTGTGTAAATGGACGTATTATAAAAAAACTAAATTATCATGTAAATATAGGTGATTTAGTTGGGTTTAAGAAAAATAAAATGAGATTAAAAATAAAAAAAATATTAAAAAGATTAATAAGAAAACATAAATTTATAAGTATCAGTCCAGCATATTTAGAAACAGATTATAGATTATTATTAACTACTTTAATATATACACCAAGAAAAGAAGAAATAAAATATTTATTTACAATAAAAAGTTTAATTACATATTTTGTCTTTATTTGGAATAGATTTAGTCGTCGTAAATAAGTAAAATAAATAGAATGATAATACACTTGGCGGAATAGGTAGACGCGATAGACTTAAAATCTATTTTCATTTAGAAGTATCAGTTCAAGTCTGATAGTGGAGAAATAAGTTATTAAAATCATAAATATAATGATAAAAATACAAAAACAAAAAAATATTAAAATAGAAAAAATTCAATACATTGAATTAATAAAATCTGAATTTTATATTGGTTGTAAAAAATCAAGATGGAATCCGTTATTAGTTGGATTTATTTATAAAATACGTAAAAATATATATATATTAAATTTAGAATATACCGTATATCAATTAAGACGTGGTTTAAATATGATTAAAACTATTATAAGAAATAGAGGACAAGTATTAATGGTTGTATTAAAGAAAAAAGTTAGTAATCTTGTAAAAACTTTATTAAAAAAAAGTAAACAAGGGTACGTTGATTATAAATATTATAAAGGATCATTAATACATTTTAAAGAAAGTAAAAAATTATTATATCAAAAAATTTCAGGAAATATTGAAGTTGATTTACAGGATAAAACATGTATGAAAATGTTAGGTTATAAAAATTTACAAAAAAAACCATCTGCAGTTATTATAACACAAACAAATAAAAGTGATTGGTTAATTCGTGAATGTAATAGATTAAGAATACCGACTATTTGTTTTATTGATACTAATACAATGAGTATGTTATATACTTATTCTATTGTAGGAAATAGTAATACAAATAAACATTTAAATTTAATTTTATTATTTATATATCATGCAATTTTTCAAGGAATACGTTTAGATACAAAAGCATTTAATAATAATTATAATTTAACACAAAAAATTATAAATAAATTAATAAAAGTTAAATAAAAAATGAATAGTTTAATTTTAATTTTAAGTTTTATATATAGTATAGGATTATGTTGTTTATTATTAAATAAAAATAACATAATAAATATTTTAATTATTTCGGAATTAAATTTAGTAACAATTGCGTTTATATGTATAATTATTTCTATCGATTTAGACGATGTGATGGGTCAAATTATAGGATTATATATATTAACATTTACAGCAGCGGAGTCATCAATTGGATTAGCAATTGTAATAATTTTATATAATACTTGCGGGTTTTTAGATATAAAATTATTACAGCAATTAAAGGGATAAATACATAAATAGTATATTAAGATAAAAAGATAAGGACAATTATGGAAGTATGACGGAACAGGTAGACGTGATAGTTTTAGAAACTATTTCTGTAAACAGAGTAAGGGTTCAAGTCCCTTTATTTCCATAAAGGGATGTAGTTGAAATTGGTATAATAGAGGTGTTGCATATCTAAGTTAAGGGTTCAAGTCCCTTCATCTCCACATTTTTTATAATAAGTATTCTTTTCGTCTAGCACGGTTCAGGACGTTAGCTTTTCATGTTAAAAACATGGGTTCAAATCCCATAAGGAGCACTTTTTAGTAATAGTTAAATAAAAATTCAAAAGAATAAAATGAATAAAACAAATATAAAATTAATAATAGAGAATAATAGAAAAATCTTAAGCGTGTTAAGTTTAATTATAGGAACATTTATATTTATAAATGTAAGTGAAGATTTAGGTTTTATAAATGTATTAAATATATATAATATAAGTATAATTTTAATTATTAGTATTTTATGTTTAATTCCAGAATATAAAATAGAAGAATTAAAATTATTAACATATTGGTTTTCTGTAGGTTTAGTAATTTTAAGTACAATCTTTACATTTATGTATAATGGATTTTCTCAAGTGGAAAAAGTAAACACATATTTAAATTCAGAATATTTATACACAAATATTTTAAATATAAATATTGGTTATGGTGTTGATGGTATTAGTATGATTTTTATATGGTTAACAACAATATTAATTATGAGTTGTATTTTAATAAGTTGGAATGTTATAAAAACAGATATAAAATTTTATTTAGTAAATTTATTAATAATTGAATTATTATTAATAAATTTCTTTGTTGTAATGGATTTAGTTCATTTTTATATAATATATGAAAGTATTTTAATTCCAATTGTTATAATGATCAGTATGTGGGGATCTCGTGAAGAAAAAAAATTAGCTGCTTATCAAATTTTTGTATATACTTTAATAGGTTCTATTTTCATGTTAGCATCAATTGGTTATTTATATTATAGTTTAGGAACTACTGATTATTTTTTAATAAAAGAATTATTACCTTTAATTCCTGAATTTATGCAAAAATTAATATTTTTAGGGTTTTTTATAGGATTTGCAGTTAAAATACCTATTGTACCTTTACACTTATGGTTATTAAGAGCACATGTAGAAGCACCTACAGCGGGATCGGTATTATTAGCCGGAATATTATTAAAATTAGGAGGTTATGGCTTTTTACGGTTTAATATCGGTTTATTACCCGAAATGTGTACTTATTTCTTTCCTTTAATTGTCGGTTTAAGTTTAATATCTATATTATATACAGGAATTGCAACAGTAATGCAGTTAGATGTAAAAAGAATAATTGCATATTCGTCTATTTCACATATGAATGTTGTAGTTTTAGGGTTATTTAGTCAAGTATTACAAGGAATTGAAGGGGGTATTTATTTAATGGTTAGTCATGGATTAGTATCTGGAGGATTATTTTTATGTATAGGGGTTTTATATGAACAATATAAAAGTAGATTATTATATAGTTACAATAATGTTGTACATGTAATGCCTATATTTGCAATTATTTTTTTCATATTAACTTTAGCAAATATAGCATTCCCTATAACTAGTAGTTTTATAGGAGAATTATTAATTTTTTGTGGTATTATAAAAAAAAATATAGTTGTTGCCTTTTTTGGAGCATTAGGTATGATTGTAACAGTAATTTATTCTTTTTGGTTATATAATAGAATATTTTTTGATAATGGTATGTTAACTTCTTCGGTAAAATACTTTAATAAATCTGGAGAAAAATATAGAGATATAAATAATAGAGAATTGCTAAGTATTGGAATTATGATATTATTTGTCTTTATATTTGGAATTAAGCCAAATTTAATATTAAATTTAATTGAGAATAATAGTATAAATTTAATATAAAACTTTTAAGATAAGGTGAGAATGACTGAGTGGTTAAAAGTGATCGACTGTAAATCGATTGTATTATATACGCATAGGTTCGAATCCTATTTCTCCCAAAGATAAATAAAAAATAAATCAAATGACTTTAAATTTAATTATCAGATATAGTATTTATTTAATACCATTAATGGTATTATTAATAAGTGCAGTAAGCGTATTAAATAAAAATCAACGAATGAATATAATACTTATGAGTATTTACTGTTATTTAGGGTTAATTTTTATTAATTTAATAAATAATAATGAAACAGCATTATTTTTAAATAATCATTTACAAATGAATGATTTAATAAAGTTTTTTGAATTAATATTAATTATTTTTGTCTTTATTGTAATGGTGATTATACATATTAGTATTGAGTATGGATTAAGATATAAAGTAAGTGAGGAAATGTTAATATTAATGATGTGTTCTATTATAGGTATGTTAATTAGTATAGAAGCTTTAAATTTAATTACTTTATTTTTAAGTTTTGAAATTACAAGTTTAAGTTTTTATATCTTAGCTTTAAATAAAAATAGAAGTAAAAAATCAATTGAAGGTAGTTTAAAATATTATATAGTAGGGGGTTTAACAAGTACTATTTTTTTATTAGGGGTAGCATGCTTATATTATATTACAGGTAGTGTTTCATACACAGATATTAATTTAATTTTTCAAAATTTTGATATAACACAATTAAATTATTTACAAAATATTGGAATTTTAGGGATTAGTTTAATTGTAATTTCTTTATGTATTAAAATAGGGTTAGCACCATTTCATGGCTGGGTTATTGATACTTATGAAGGAACAGGCCTATTAATGACTTTATTTTTTACTTTAACTCAAAAAATTGTAATTATTGCAGTCTTAATAAACTTTTATATGTATATTTGTACTGCAATTAACTTAGGATTATTCTTAAAAATAATATATATATTTATTATTTTAACAATGATTGTAGGAATTTTAGGTTGTTTAGGACAACAACGTATGATTAGATTTATTGCGTATAGTGGAATTATTAATAGTGGATTTTTAATTATATTTTTTTTAGGTAATACTAAAGAAGAATTAATAACTTATAGTATTTATTATTTAATAAATTATATTATAGGATTAATTACTTTAATTAGTTTAGTAATAGGAAATCCTTCTTTTGTCAAAGAGACAAATATAGAAATCTTTCCAGAAATAAAGAGAATATGGCAAAATAATAAATTATTTGCAGTTATTTTTATAATAACTTTATTATTTTTAGCAGGATTACCGCCATTTATAGGATTTGTAAGTAAGTTACTTTTAATTTTATCTAATTTTACATTTAATCAAATATTTTTAGTTACTTTAATTTTAGTTTATACTGTGGGTATTATGGTATATTATATTAATATTATTAAAATCATACGTGTAGATGGTGAAAGTGTAAAAAATGAAAATATGATAATTGACAGTACAGTTTTACATAGTATTATAATAGGAGGATTTTGTTGGCAAATTTATTCTCAAGTGTATATAGATGAAATTATAAGTTATATAGGTTATATTATAGGAAATATTTATTATTAGAAAATAAACAAAATATATAAATAAAATAAATGAATATATTAAAAAAAATAGAAATTCAAGAAAAAAAAAACGAAAATAAAGTCAAAATAAAAAGAGGTAGAATTATAAAAATTGGGTTATATGATAGAAAAGAACCAATTATAGGTATAGGGTTAAAAAATAAAAAAAATAAAATAGGTTTAAAAATTTCGAAAAGAAGAGCGAAAGTAATTTTTTATATTCCTAGACGTGGACATATGATTAAAGAAATAAATGTATTTTGAGATAAAAAAAAAAATTAAACAAGGAAAAAGTGATTTTATAGCTTATTTAGATAAAACTTTTGATTTTTTAAACATTAATGAAATGGATTTAGAATCAAAAGAAAGAATAAAAGATTGGGGATATGCTTGGGGAAGAGATTATGAAATAGTATATTTAGAAAATATATATAAAACAAGTCATATCAAAAGACATCCTTATCATATTGTAAAAGCATCAATGGCACCATTATTAACCTCTTTACCATTAGGTATTTTTGTATTAAGTTATTTTCAAGTAATACATAGTACTTTAGGATTAAATAGTGCAATTATTGCATTTATATTAGGATTATTAATTTGGGGTATTAGTATAAATTATGATAGTTTATTAGATCAACAGCATACTTTTGAGGTAAAAAAAGGAATAATAATTGGAATGTTATTATTTATTGCATCAGAGGTAATGTTTTTCTTTTCATTTTTCTGGTCATTCTTTTATATTAGTTTATCACCAACAATTGCAATAGGATGTGTATGGCCTCCTTATGGATTACATGTATACAACTATTTAGGATTACCATTATTAAATACAGTATTATTATTATTATCAGGAGCAATTTTAACAGATGCATATACTTTATTAACAGAACAAAAAATAGTACATGATGATAATTTTAAATATAAAAAAATGAAGAAATATTTTACATTATTAGAAATATTATTTAAAAAATATAGAGTTGAAATTGAAAAAAATAGTATTTTTATTGATAATTTAAGAGAAAACTTTATAGCAAATAAATCAATATTTATAAAAAAATTAGAAATATTAAAAGGACGTACTGAAATGATACATTTAGATCGTATCTTTAATTATGTTCAATTTCAAGAAAATAGATATTTTTATAATATGCCTGATGCAAAAAAAGGACAACGTGAGTCTTTCTTAAGTAAAACTCCATGGATTGCTTATAATCAATTAGTTAAATTATTTTTAGCAGTTAGAAATAATTTAATTATTCAAAGATTATTTTTAACATTATTATGTGCTTTTGTCTTTTTATATTGTCAAGGAGTTGAGTATGTAAGTGCGCCATTTAGTTTAAATGATGGAATTTACGGATCATTATTTTTCTTATTAACAGGATTCCATGGATTCCATGTTTTAATTGGAAGTATTTTAATTAGTATTACTACAGTAAGATTCTTAGTAGGAAACTTTAATTTATTACATGTAGGAACTAAATTTGAGATTTTTAAAAATAGATCTACAGGATTTGCATGTACATTATTTTATTGGCACTTTGTCGATGTTGTATGGTTATTTTTATATGTTGTTATTTATTGGTGGAGTAGTAGTATTTAATTTTATAAAAAACAAAAAAATATTATAATATAAATGAAAAAAATAAAATTTGTAATAAAAAAAGTTATAGTAAAAGATAGTATTAGAATACGATATTTAAAAAAAAAAAAGAGAATAAAAAACGCCTGGTTTAACGCAAGTCGAAAAAAACAATTAATATTAAAAAACAAGAAAATTTTAAAAAAAAAATTTAGATATCGTATAGCAAGATTAAAATTAACTAATGATTCTAAAATAAGCTTTTTTAAAAAAGCTTATTTTATGTTATTAAATTTTAATTGGAATTATTGTAATTTATTTTATATGTATGAATATTGTAGATTGCGTATATTTTATGATAAAAATATAAAAACAGAAGAGCATTTACCACAACAATTATTTTTATTAGAAGATAGTTTAAAAATTTCTGGATTTTTTATTAATAAAGAAGAGCGCGTTGCGAATTCATTTCAAAGTCAAAAATTAAACTTTTATACAAATTATTTAATTTGGAAGTATAAACAAAAGTTAAACTTAGAAGAAAATTATGAAAAATTTTTAGAGAAGATAGTAGAAACTAGTTTCGATAAAATACGTTTTAGTAATTTTAGATTAAATACTGTTTTAAATTATAATCAAAATAAATATTTATCATATTTATTTTTTGAAAATTTAAATAAAATACAAATAATTGTAAGTAAATTAGTCTGGTTTATAAGTATGATTATTATATATATTCTTATTATATCTAAAATTATAATACCTTGGTTATTAAATTTAAGAATGAATATAATAAATTATATCAATAATATTATTATAACATATAAGGATAAATTATTATTTTTAAAAGATCGCGTATATGAAATTAAAAGTGTACCTGATTTAAATACAGAGATTATATGGTTAACTAGTAATCATATAAGTATATTAACAGAAAAATATTTTTATAATAATATTATGTTAAATATAGGAATTTTTTATGATGTTATTAATATTTTAATAATTCAAAAATTACCAAAAGGTTTTATAAATGCAGTATTAAATACTGATTTTTCGATTAAATTATTAGATATATTATTAGGATAAAATTATGAAGATTATAGAAATATATGATAGAACAAGAGTAAAAAAAAAAGATTTATTGAGTGTTTTTTTAAATAAATGGATTTTCACAGTAGATCATAAATTAATTGGACAATTATATTTAATTTTTAGTATTTTAGCAGGAATTATTGGAACATTATTATCTTTAATAATTAGATTAGAGTTATCTACAGGAACAATGTTAGATGGTGATAGTCAATTATTTAATGTAATAATAACATCCCATGGATTAATTATGATTTTCTTCATGGTTATGCCTGCAATGTTAGGAGGATTTGGTAATTGGTTTGTACCTATTATGATAGGTGCTCCAGATATGGCATTTCCAAGATTAAATAATATTAGTTTTTGGTTATTAGTAGTTTCATTTATTTTATTACTTACATCATCATTTTTAGGAATTGGAGCAGGAACAGGATGGACACTTTACCCACCATTAAGTACAATGGAATATCATCCAGGAGTTTCTGTAGATGTTGGAATTTTAAGTTTACATATTGCAGGAGCATCTTCTTTATTAGGAGCTATCAATTTCGTAACTACAATTATGAATATGAAAATTGCAGGATTAAAATATAGAAAAATGTCTTTGTTCGTATGGTCTGTATTAATTACTGCAATTTTATTAATTTTATCTTTACCTGTATTAGCAGGAGGATTAACTATGTTAATTACTGATAGAAATTTTGAGACTACTTTCTTTGATCCAATCGGAGGAGGAGATCCAATTTTATATCAACATTTATTCTGGTTCTTCGGACATCCTGAAGTTTATATTTTAATTTTACCAGGATTCGGATTAATTAGTATTATTTTAGCTAAATATAGTCAAAAAGGAATTTTCGGAGTTAAAGGAATGATTGCTGCAATGTTAGCAATTGGAGCATTAGGATTTATTGTATGGGCTCACCATATGTATACTGTAGGAATGGATGTAGATACTCGTGCGTATTTTACTTCTGCAACTATGATTATTGCAATTCCTACTGGAATTAAAATCTTTAGTTGGTTAGCAACTATTTGGGGAGGATATATTAGAATTACTACAGCATCTTTATTTGCTTTAGGATTTTTAATTTTATTTACTATTGGAGGGTTAACTGGTATTATTTTATCTAATGGAGGATTAGACATTAGTTTACATGATACATATTATGTAGTAGCTCATTTCCATTATGTATTATCTATGGGAGCTGTTTTTGCGATCTTTGCTGCTTATTATTTCTTTTTCTCTATTATTAACAGTACAAAAGCATTTGGAATTGTTCATTATAATGAACAATTAGGAAGAATTCATTTTTGGACAATGTTTATTGGAGTTAATGTAACATTCTTCCCAATGCATTTCTTAGGATTAGCAGGAATGCCTAGAAGAATTTCTGATTACCCTGATGCATTTGTATATTGGAATTTAGTTGCATCTTATGGATCTTTAATTACTGCAATTGGATTATTATTTTTCTTTGCAAATGTATTTATTGCTTATATTAGACCAACAACAAATATTAATGAACAATTAAAAAATCTTAACATAAAAAAAGAAACAGTATTAAAAAGTGTATTAGGATTAATTAGTATTTTAGATATTTCAAGAGCAGGGCAAATTGGATTCCAAGATCCTGCAACTCCAATTATGGAAGGAATTATAGATTTACATAATTTTATTTTTTTTTATTTAATTATTGTTAGTGTATTTATTGGATGGGTATTTATACGTATTTTATGGAGATTTTCATATAAATGGAGATATCCTGAGAAAGGAGATATGAAAATTTTTTCTCAGTTTTTAGTATATAATAAAATAGCACATGGAACTGCAATTGAGATTTGTTGGACCTTAATTCCAACAATAATTTTATATGTAATTGCAATACCATCTTTTACATTATTATATGCAATGGATGAAATTTTAACACCAACAATTACTATTAAAATTATTGGACATCAGTGGTATTGGAGTTACGAATATTCTGATGATTTAAATAAACAAATAGAATTTGATAGTTATATGGTTTATGAAGCAGATTTACAAGAAGGACAATTACGTTTATTAGAAGTAGATAACCCTATGATTGTACCTATTAAAACACATATTCGTTTAATTATTACTTCTGAAGATGTATTACATAGTTGGACAGTACCTTCTTTCGGAATTAAAGTTGATGCTGTACCTGGACGTTTAAATCAAATTGGTTTATATGTAAAAAGACCTGGAGTATTTTATGGACAATGTAGTGAATTATGTGGAGTAGATCATGGATTTATGCCTATTAAAGTAAAAGCTGTAAGTATTGGAAAATACTTAAAAACTTTATATGAATAATATAAAGTAATTTATGAGTAATAAATATTAATTTATTATAGAAGACTTATGGACAATAAAGTGAATTATTATAGGGTTTATTTGGATATCAACCAAGAGAAAAAAGAAGAAAGAAAATAAATTTTAGTGTAAAAAATATTATGAACAAAAATCAAGAATTATATATTCAAAATTTAGTACAAAATTTTACAAATGAAAGAAAAAAATTTTTAAATTTAAAAATTTTTGTAAACTATTTAAAAAGTTTAAATCAAAAATATAATTTTGTAAAAAATGCAGGAAAATTTGGAAAAGTATTATTTATCAAAGATGGAGTAGTAAAAGTAAGTGGATTAAATAAAATTAAAATTGGAGAAAAAGTAGAATTCTTAGGAAAAAACTTATTTGGAATGGCTTTAAACTTAGAGGCAAACAGTGTAGGAATTGTAATTTTCGGAGAAGATAAATTAATTCATGAAGGAGTAATTGTAAAACGTTGTGATCAAAATTTTGCAATTAAAATTGATAGAACAATGTTAGGAAGAGTAGTTGATGTATTAGGACAACCAATTGATGGAAAAAATGAAATTAAAGAAACTAAAAATGCAAGATTAATTAGTTTAGAAAGAAAAGCTCCAGGAATTGTAACAAGAAAATCTGTACATGAATCTATGTTAACAGGAGTAAAAATTGTAGATGCATTATTACCAATTGGAAGAGGACAAAGGGAATTAATTATTGGAGATCGTCAAACAGGAAAATCTGCAATTGCAATTGATGCAATTTTAAATCAAAAAACAAATAAAGATATTATTTGTGTATATGTATCTGTAGGACAAAAAAAATCTACAATTAGAAGATTAGTAGAAATGTTAAATATGAAAGGAGCATTAGATTATAGTATCGTTGTAGTATCTACAGCATCTGATGCATCTCCATTACAATTCTTAGCACCATATTCAGGATGTGCTATTGGAGAATTCTTTAGAGATAAAGGAGAACATGCATTAATTATTTATGATGATTTAAGTAAACATGCAGTAGCATATCGTCAAATGTCTTTATTATTAAGAAGACCTCCAGGAAGAGAAGCATATCCAGGAGATGTATTCTATATTCATTCTCGTTTATTAGAAAGAGCAGCAAAATTAAATGAAAAATATGGAAGTGGATCTTTAACAGCATTCCCAATTATTGAAACACAAGCAGGAGATGTATCTGCATATATTCCAACAAATGTAATTTCTATTACAGATGGACAAATTTTCTTAGAAAAAGATTTATTTAATAAAGGAATTAGACCTGCGGTAAATGTAGGATTATCCGTAAGTCGTGTAGGATCTGCAGCACAATCAGCAGTAATGAAAAGATTAGCAGGAGCATTAAAATTAGAATTAGCACAATATAGAGAATTAGCACGTTTCGAACAATTCTCTAGTAATAATGATGCTGTAACAACTGCAATTTTAAAAAAAGGAAAAATTGTAATTGAAATGTTAAAACAAGTAAATAATAATCCATTAGCAGTAGGATTAGAAGCATTAATGATTTATGCAATTAATACTAAATTATTTACTCAATTACCATTAAACTTAGTACGTCAAGTTGAAGAAGAAATTATTAATTTTGTAAAAAATTGGAATATCTTTAAATTATATACTTTAACAGTTGACTCCGTTAAAAAATACGATAAAGGAGATACTATTTTTGAACATATGATTGGAATGTTTGAAAACAGTAAAATCGTTGCTAATAATAAGTAATAAAATTTGATGCGTAAGTTTGATCCCGCAATCGAAGAAAAATATCCTTTAAAGGTTTTTGATAGACTTATTAGTAATAATGATAAAACCCTTCCTACAAGGGACATTATGGATGATATAAAATTAATAAAAAGATTAGCTGATTATATGAATACAAGTATTTCTCATATATACAATCAAACTAAAACTGCTATTGATTATTATACTGGGGAAGATGGTTTAGAAGATTTTCAGGATATGATGAGAGAGACTACTCTTTTTAGATATGATGAAGAGTTTCTTGAAAGATTAATTTTAGAATGGGATATGAATGAAGAACAGAAATGGTTAGAATTAGGACCTGAGGCTTATTGGGAATTATATGACGAAGACGCAATTGCTAGACGTATGGAAGAAGAATATAATATTGAACGTCCATATACTTTTGAAAGTTTATTATGGGATTTATATATATTATGGATGGAAATGTTTATAACATGTCAATTATATGTATTAGCGCGGCCTGAGTTAAAAGAAATAGAACATACTATTGTTAAAATGGGTGTTTCTGTTCTTTTAAGTATAAAACGTTTTTTTTCAAGAACACCGAAAACAACAGATGAACTTATTAATGATGATTTAATGTTTTATTGTCAACAATTAGCAAGAAGAGCTGCTGGAGAACCTCTTTTAACAAAACCTCCTCTAGTTTTATCACATCCTTCAAATTTTGAAATTTTATTAATATCTTGTAAAGAAAATTTAAAATTATGTTGGTATAAAATTATTGAATATATTCAATAATTTTATTTTGTTTAAAGATAGATTTTCTTGTGTTAATTAATAGAGAAAAAAGGGGGTTTTATTTTTATGCAAAATAAAACCCCCTTTTTTATTTTACATATAAGAAAATAAAAACAAATTAAAGTAATAAAATCCTATTTCATATATAAAGGTAAGTGGAATACACTATAATATAAAGATATAACATTATTTAATACATTTATACTCTTAAGAAAACTAGAGTATAAGAAAAAAATAACAAATTAAAATGACACAAAAAAGATTACTATATAAAGTAATTTACTAGATAAAATGGAATAGTATAAATGGTCATTACAGAGGTCTGCAAAACTTTTAATAACAGTTCAAGTCTGTTTTCCAGCTTAAGAAAAATCTAGTAGCTCAATAGGTAGAGCAATTCGCTGTTAACGAAAAGGTTGTTGGTTCAAATCCAATCTAGACCGTGAAAAAAGGATGTAGAGAAAAAAAATATATTATATAGAAAAATTATGAGTTTGATCCTGGCTCCGAGTGAATGCTAGTGATATGCTTTACACATGCAAGTTGAACGCTAGTAATAGAGTAGCATAAAGGTGAGTAATATATAAGAATTTTAATATTAATTTTGGCAATAAAAAAGGAAATCCAAAATAAAAAAAGAAAGAGAAGTCAGAAATGAAAAGCTCGTTAATATAAAAGCTTATATCGAATTAGGTAGTTGGTAAGGTAAAGGCTTACCAAGCCAAAGATTCGTAGTTGGTCTGGGAGGATGATCAGCCACATTGGAATTGAAAGAAAGTCCAACCTCGTTAGAGGCAGCAGTGGGGAATATTGGACAATGAGCGCAAGCTTGATCCAGCAATATCACGTGAGAGATGAAATAGAATGTAAACCTCTTTTATTAAGGAAGATAATGACGAGAATTAAAGAAGAAGCCCCGGCTAACTTCGTGCCAGCAGCCGCGGTAACTCGGAGGGGGCAAGTATTATTCGTAAGGATTGGGCGTAAAGGGTACGTAGGCTGTTTTAAAAAGGCCTTATGTTAAAGAGCACTGAAAGGGGCAAATGCATAAGCAACAATAAAACTAGAATACAACAGATGAACTGAGTATATCTAATTAAGAGATAAAATTCGTAAAAATTAAATAGACTGTCAGTAGGCGAAAGCACAGTTCAATGAAGTATTGACGCTGAGGTACGAAGGCATAGGGAGCAAACAGGATTAGAGACCCTGGTAGTCTATGCAGTAAACGATGAGTGTTCAATATTAAAAAATTAATATTTTAGCTAACGCGTTAAACACTCCGCCTGAGTAGTACTGTCGCAAGATTAAAACTCAAAGGAATTGACTGAGATTTGCGCAATTTGTGGAACATGTAGTTTAATTCGATATAACACGAAAAATCTTACCAATTTTTGCATTATGTATATAATATTTGAAAGAAGAAAAGGTTCAAAAAAATAAGCATAAAACAGGTGCTGCATGGCTGTCGTAAGTTCGTGCTGTTAGGTGTTAGGTTAATTCCTTGAGCGAACGTAATCCTTATATTTAGTTAATTAAAATCTAAATAGCTGAAAATGACACGTTTTAAGTGGAAGTTGAGGATGATGTCAAGTCTGTATGGCCTTTATAGATTGGGCTACATATGTGTTACAATGGTTAGTACAAAAGGAAGCGAAAGTGAAAGCTGGAGCAAATCCTCAAAACTAATCTTAGTTTGGATTGGTTTCTGAAACTCGAAATCATGAAAGTGGAACAAATAGTAATCTTAGATTAGCAAGCTTAGGTGAATCGGTGTCAAATCTAGTACACACTGCCCGTCAATGCAAGGAAATGTATTTTGTATAATATAATTCTTTTTATAGAATTTAATATATTTGAGATTAAAAATCTAATTAATATTTTTATTAATAAATTTATTAATAATTTTATTAAAGAATTATTGAGTACAAATGAGTGACCTAGTATAAGTCGTAACACGGTAGCCGTAGGGGAACCTGCGGCTGGAATAAAATCCAAAGGATACTTATGATATGTGTGTTTTTCTAATTGTGATACTTTATTTATATATTAAGGATTTTTTAGAAAGTACTAAGAAAATAAATGTATAGCATAATGGTAGTGCGATAGTCTTTTAAGCTATCAGGTTTGGGTTCGAGTCCCAATACAGACAAATAAAAAGATATAAAACTCTTAGTTTAATGTAGGTAAAACAGTAGCCTTCTAAGTTATTGATGAAAGTTCAAGTCTTTCAGAGTTGATATAACTAATAATAACAAAGTTATATAAAGAGATTAACGAATGCTTTTGTAGTTTAATAGGTAGAACATTTCATTCATAATGAAAGCAATACAGGTTCAAGTCCTGTCGGAAGCACCAGGGGATAGAATAATAGGTAGTTTAAAGGAGTCATGATCCTTCGGTGTGGGTTCGAATCCTACTCCCCGCAAGAAGATGGGTTAATCGAGGTCGAATAGTTTGAGGAAGTTCAGAAGTTGTATAAAGTATAAACTTTATATGTAAAAGCTTATAGTATAGGTTCGAATCCTATTCTCGATCAGTTTAATATATATACTGATTTAACAAAAAATATTAAAAAGAAATAAGGCGAATATAACAAAAGTAATTTATTATGGATGTTATAGAGATATATTTAAGAATAGTCTAACAAAAGTATAAATATTCTAGAAACATCCATAATAAATTTAATAAGATAAAAAAGTATAATTAAAAAAATGATAAATTTAATAATAGAAAGTATAATAAAAAGTTTAAGTATAATAATAGGTATATTAATAATAGTAGCCTATACTACATTATATGAAAGAAAAGTAATGGCGGCTATACAAAAAAGAAGAGGACCTAATGTAGTAGGTATATTAGGATTATTACAACCGTTAGCAGATGGTTTAAAATTAGTATTAAAAGAAACAATAATACCAATTGCAGCAAATAAAGAAATATTTATAATAGCTCCAATATTAACATTTACAGTAAGTTTATTATTATGGAGTATAATGCCAATAGGACCAATAAGTTTTTTAGCTAATATAAATAGTGGAATTTTATTTATATTAGCTATAGGATCTTTAGGAGTTTATGGTATAATTTTAGCAGGATGGGCAAGTAATTCAAAATATGCATTTTTAGGAGGATTACGTTCAGCAGCACAAATGGTTTCATATGAAGTTTCCTTAGGATTAATAATATTAACTATAATTTGTTATACAAATACTTTAAATTTACAAGAAATAATGATGAGTCAAAAAGATATATGGAATATAATTACATTATTACCAGCAGGTATTATGTGTTATATAACATGTTTAGCGGAAACAAATAGACCACCATTTGATTTACCAGAAGCAGAAGCAGAATTAGTAGCTGGATATAATGTTGAATATTCTTCAACTGGATTTGCATTATTCTTTTTAGGAGAATATGCAAATATAATATTTATGAGTACATTAATGGTTATCTTATTTTTTGGAGGATGTATTGAGAATTCATTAATTTCTTATATAATATTTGCGATAAAAATAATATTAATGATCTTTACATTTATATGGGTAAGAGCGACATTACCACGATATAGATATGATCAATTAATGTATTTAGGATGGAAAGTTTTATTACCAATATCATTAATGTATTATATTAGTATAGTTACAATAATTGTAGGATTAATAAAATAAAAATGAATAAAGATTTAGAATTAATAAAAAAATTACAAATAGAATTTCAAGAAACACAAAAAAAAATTGCAGAAGATGAATTGAAGGTAAAATTACAGAAAATAAAAACAGAAAAAGAAGATTATGATACTTTAAAAAAAGAAATGATAGAAGAATTCGGTGCTTATATTGAACCGGAAAAAAATCTGCAACAAAAAAAGAATAGAAGAATAAAATATAGGTTACAAAAAAAATTAGTAGAGCAAAAAAAATTATATGAACAGGCTAAATTAGAAGAAATTAGGGCATATAAAAAATTAGATCAAGAGCTTGAACAAGAATATAAACAAGAAATTGAAAAAACACAAGAATATTTTTTTAATCAAATAACTAATATAAATAATGAATTAAAAAGTTCATTAAAAAATATATTAAATATAAGAGCAAAAATTAAATATTTAGAATATTTATTCTTAAATAAGATTCAATTAGAAAAAGAATTCGATAATTTATTAAAAGAAGAAATAGTATTAAAAAATAAATATATTGAATTAAATAAACAGAAAAAAAATAAAGAATTACAATTTTTAATGGAATCAAATTTAAGAATAAAAAAAAAAGCAATAAAAGAAGTTGATGATTATTTAACTTTAGTTAAATTGCAAGAATTAAGAATAGAAAAGAAAGAAGATGATGAATAACATAATAATATTTTTTTTAAGTATAATAGGAATAAGTATGTATATTATAATCAAAAATGTAAATCCAATATATAGTGTATTAAATTTAATCATAATATTTTGGTGCTATGCATGTATATTAATCATATTAGATATGGAATTTTTAGCATGTATATTTATATTAGTAAATGTTGGAGCAGTAGCAGTATTATTTTTATTTATCATTATGATGATAAATATTAATATTGTTGAAATAAAAGATAATTTAAAAAAATATTATCCTTTTTTAATATTTTTAACTTTAAATGTAATTGGATTAATTAGTTTAATTGTATTTAGATATAAAATGAAAGTACCTTTAAATGAAATCGAGTTTTCAAAGCAAATTTATTTAGAATTATTAAATTCTACTTTAATGCAAAATACTATAAATACTATTCAATTTAGAGAAATAACAGATATTAATAATGTATTAAACAATATTAATAATTTACAATCATCTATTTTTGAAAAAATACAATCTAATAAATATAGTTTATTTTTAAGTTTAAGTATTGTACCATTTATAAATACAAATAAAACAATAGAATTAATCAATGTTATAAAAAAAGATGCAATTAATTCTATTGAATTTGTACAATATGAAAATATTTATGAAAAATTTATACAAACTACAGATATTAAACATATTGGAAGTAATTTATTATATGCATCAAATAGTATTTGGTTTATTTTAGCATGTTTAATTTTATTAGTTGCAATGGTTGGAGTTATTTATATAACTGAAGAATTATTAATTAAACGTAAATTAGAAGGTAATAAAAGTCAAGATTTATTTGAACAAATATCAAAAGATTATATAGGTAATATAAAATTTTATGATGTGAAAAGTACAAAAAAAAGAGGGTCTATTCAATAATAGAGTTAGTATATAATCATTAATAGAAAAAGTTAACAATTAAAATATTTATTTAAGAAAAATAAATCAAAGAACTAAAACTTTAATTAAATTAAATAAAAAAATTATGAAAGTAGTAAAAATTGAACAAATTGAATTATCTACAGCAATTGTAGAATTAGGAAAAAAAGTAGGAGCAGGATTAGCATCAATCGGATTAGCAGGAGCAGGAGCAGGAGTAGGATTAGTATTTGCAGCATTCGTTTTATCTGTAAGTTTCAATCCAAATTTAAGAGGAGAATTATTTAAATTAACAATGTTAGGATTCGCTTTAACCATTTAGAGCATTTATATAGGAATATATAAATAAAAATTTAGCTATATGCTGGAAACTCTGGTGTATCTTTAAAAATAAAGTGCAGACAACCAGCAGGGAAGTTTACTAATTTTAGTAAACCCCTCAACGACTATACGCTAGACATCCAGAACGGATGATGAGATAGTCTGGTCTTTATAGAGATATAAAGTTTAATATTTTAAGAAATATTAAAGGTATATATGTAAAAATTATACCAACATTTGCGTAACTGAGGCAGTAGCATTATTAGCATTAATGATGTCTTTCTTAATCTTATACTCATAATTTACTTTATGATATAGATATTAGAAAAAAAGGGGATGATTCTAAAAAAGTCATCCCCTTTTTTTCTAGCCTATTACTTTTGTTATATTCGGTAAATATACCTCATAAATGAACTGCGTTATAAACGCAGTTCATTAATTTTTTTAAATTGAAAAAGAAATGAAAATCGTAAATTTTAACAACGAATATGAAAAAAATTTTCTATATATGAACACATTTTTAATTAGTATTTTTAATTTTACTGGAAATTTAGAAGTTGTTACATTAAATAAAGAACAGGATTTATTCTTAAATATTTTTTGTACTTTAAGTATTTTATGTTTATGTTTAATTGTTATTTTCATAATTATTAATTATATTAAGATAGAATCTTCAGTACAAAAAATATTTAAAATAATTGATCTTAACGTTGAAAACGAAATTAAACAAATAACTTTTAGTGAAAAGATAAAATGTTTACTTGGCATAAATAAATTAACTTTACTAAACAATGCAGAAAAGCGGTATGTAAATAAAGATATAGAATATTTTAATTTTTATGGACAATTAGAGGCATTAAATCTGGAGTTAAGTGCATTAAATGAGGATAATCAAGATTATAATTCAAGAATTCAAGTAATACATGAAATAAATAGAATCTTTGTTAAGGAAGATACCTATTTTTGTGATATTGCGCCAGAACTAAAGTCTAAATTCAGTAATCTTTTACTTAGTGCAGATGTTGAATTTTTTGAAAAGAATTATAAAGAATTTAGTAGAATAGTCGCACAATTAGAATTAGTATTAGAGAATATAATATATACACTTCAGATAAAAAGTTGTAAGTTTTCTTTATTTGAATATGCTCTTTATACTTATTTTATTATTATAGAGCGTAATAAAAATAAACTATATTTATATTTTATTTTATTTTTATTTGCTTTTTTAAGTTATTTACTATTATTATTTAAAGCTATTACAATTAATACTATTTTAAGTATTTTTTTAGTGGTTTTATTTTTAATTTTCGCATTATTATTTAGATTTTATTATACTGCGTATTTAAATCTAAATAATAATTTACGTTTTCAATATTTAATGTCTTATGTAGATGATAAAAAACAAGAAAATAGTATTAAAACAATATTAATGAAAGATAAAATAAAGCTTTTGCTTGGTTTAGGAACTTTAAATAATATATTATGTTTAAAAAATGAAGTTAATAATATAAATTTACGTATAAAAGCAATCGATTATATTTTAGATTTATATAATAAAAAAGAAAAATCGTATGAAGAAATACATAAAGAAATTACTTTTAAATTTTCTGAAAAAAGTTCTATAAATAATCATATAAATTATTTAAATAACTTAATAATATCAAGGTTGAATAATCTGAATTATTTATTATATGTAAATAATTTAATTCTGTTTTTTCAAATATTAAAGTTAAACTTAAAAAAAAATTTAGTTACTTTGAATTATAGTATTTTTCAAATTTCTCAAGATATACCACAAAAGATATTTCAATTAATACGATGTAAAAAAGAGAAAAAAATGTTATCTTTAGCATTTTTTTTTAATTTCTGTGATAATAGTTGTGTAAATACTCAAGAATTAATTTGTATCATAATTTTAGTACTAATTTCATTTTTATTTATTTTTAAAAATAAAATAAAAATGAAATTAATCTATTATATAATATGTATAAAGTTTTTATATTATAAGTATCCAGGATTATTAAATATTTTTTGTATCGTGGGTTTCCGTTATCATTTATGTACTAGTATATTTTTCATAAAAAGTAGTCCATTAATAGAAGAAACAATAAAACCATTAGTTAGTGTAAATAATATTGAAAAATCATTAGTAAATATTTGTGATAAATATTCAGAAGGATGGTTAAGTTACCTATTAGGACATTATTATGGGGATGGTTCTATTAGATTTAATAGTTCTTATACAAAAGGTCAATTTAATTATAGTCAATCTGTTGGAAAATTAATGTATTATTTCGATGTAAAAGATAACGTAATGAAACCAATTGAAACTAAAAATAAACTATCAAATATGGAAATATCTTTATTTCCACGTATGATGACAAATAGTATATATTTAGAGGAGCTTGGATTTATTAAACAAATTTCATTATTATTTGGTTGTGGTAAAAAAAAAGAAATACCTGATGAAATAATAAAGTATATAGATCAAAATTTTTTTATCGCAATTTTATGTGATGATGGTGCACAATATAATAGGTTTGGTATTGATTATCTAGGAAATTTTAATGTTAATCCTAGATATCGTTTATGTGTGGAAAACTTATCTAAAGAATCAATTGAGAAGTTAGCTTTTGCGTTTAAGAATAATTTACAGTTGAATACTCAAATGGTTTCTTTTAAAGGGGGTTATCGTCTTGATATTATCAATGCAGCTGATATCGAAAAAAAATTATTAGCAACCTCTTATGGTGAATCGATGTACTATAAAATTAAATTACATAATATTGATCCTTTATTAAATCTTAAAAAAGTAGACCATATTTTAGAATATTTTGAAAATGAAATAAATAATAATAAAATGTCTAAAGATAATAATATCCTTTTAGAATATAAAAAGATATTAGATACAGAACCAAATTTTAAAAATAGTGCAAGATATTTACAAGCGCTTTATGATTATAATGTTACTTTATTAGAAAAAAATGATTTATTATTTAACAAACATGCTATTATTAAGCAAAATGAAAGAATACAAATAAATATAGGGTTACTTCATAAGAAAATAATATTATTTGGATCAACTAGTAAAGTTATGAAAGACTTAAATGTAAATCAATTAGACTCGTTACAAGAGCATTGTGGTGATAATATTAAAGATAGTCAATTAAGACAATTATTGAAACAATCAAAAAATTTAAAAGAAAAATGAGTCAATTAAGTAAAATATTAATAAATTTAAAAAAAGAAAAAAAAATAATATATATATTAATATTTATTATAAGTTCGATAATTATCTTTAATAATATTAGTATAGAAAAAGAAATAATAAATATAGAAAATAGTGAAATATCTTTTATAAAATCAAGAATAGGGTCTAATACTAATGGTCTGTTTACGGATATAAGTATATATGTTCATTATCGTAAGTATACATCTAAAGAAACGATAGAATTATATCAAATATTCAATAAATATCCTGGGTTTTATAGACGTTATGGTACTATTGAAATAACCTTATTAGCTTCTGAAAGTCTATATATTGATGCTTGTAGTTATTATGAAAATTTACAAGGAGAAAAATATATTACACCTAAAATGAGACATAAATTAAGGCAATATCCTATATACATAGAATGTTGTAAAACTTTATATTCTATTTATAAGCATAGAGTAAGTGAAGGAAAGTTATTTTTTTTAAGTTCAATTTTAAACCCATAAATTATATATAAAATAAAATATTTCGTTTCTAAAACGAATGCATTCTTAAAACTAGAAGTAGAAAAAAATAACAAAAAAAATTATATAAAAGTACTTTGATATATAAAGTAATTTATAAAAAATAAAAGAATGTAGCATAAATGGGTAATGCATTCGTTTTGGGAACGAAAGAGTATCAGTTCAAGCCTGATCATTCCGAAAAGCTAATAACTCAGTGGTAGAGTGATCGTTTGATAAGCGATCAGTCAGTGGTTCAAATCCACTTTAGCGTA